TGTATAAAAGAAAATCTAAATAAGGACTTTCACTGGAAAAAGGGCAGAATGGGTAAAGGTAGCGAGCCGGCTTTACTTTTTCCTGGCTATCCAAGAATTTCAATATTTGAATCAAAGGTTGATGTTCTAAAGACTTATTTGATCTTATCACTCGTTCGAAATTGTTCTCGAAGAAATCATGAATTTTCTAGGATCGGCTAGGCTAGTATTAAATATTTTATCGAAAACTTACAGCAGCTTGCCAAACAAAGGCTAAAAGAAAAAAGAACAGGGGTATGACTGGCATAATATCTACGATTGGATTTAAAAAAGCATAGGCCTCGGGCAATTTGACAAAGAAAAGACTACTCGTATAAAGTGCAGAATTAAGACAGATCCAGATCAAACTAAAGATATTAAGCATAGCAGACATTTTATTCTTGGCGATAATTCCAATTTGATTGCGTTCTTGATAGAAAGAAAACGGAAGAAAGTAAGGGAGACACAAAAATCCTTCTTTTTCTTTGAACCTGCCCAATCAAAACTCCTTCTTTGAGAATTGGAGGATAGAAGAAATCATATTTTCATCTACTATCTTAATTGAATTATACGTAATGATCAATAAATTCAGTCAAATTCTATATCTACACGTGTCAAATTCCTAGAACGAACCTCAAATCTTATAGTATTATATTATCTCTTATCTTAAATCTCTTGTGGTATAATTTTCTCTAGATATTTGTCTATTTTGTATATATTGAGCCAGTCCTTGACAAACATACTGATATCATCTAAGATACAAAATAAAGAATAGAGATATTTGGATATATGTTGAAAACACTTGACAACCATACGGATATCATATAAGATCTAAAATAAAGAATAGAGATATTTGGATCTATTTACTGAGTTGATGGATTATATAAAATCCGAAGAATAGAGAATAGAAAGATTTGGATATATTGACTGATTGCATGTACTATGCATGTAATATGTAAAATATGTAGTAATATAAAATAAAGAATTTATAGAATGGAAAGATTTGGACAACACTTGACAAACATACCGACTTATATTATATTCTATATCTAATAGAAGTAAACAAAGAAATAGTGAAATGGGGCGTAGCCGAGTGGTAAGGCGACGGGTTTTGGTCCCGGTAATCGAAGGTTCGATCCCTTTCGTCCCAAGCATATCCATTTTCTCCGGGGATACACTTTCCTTTCTAGGATGACTCGAAGTCCGAAGTCATAGGATGTGTGGCATTCGCTCCCGATTTTGGTCCCCGTAATCGAAGGTTCGATCTCTTTCGTCCCAAGCATGTCCATTCGGCTAGAATGGGTATGCTGTCTTCCTACATTTTCACATCTAAGCATTCCCTAACCCTTGGGGCCAATGAGGTCTTATTTGCAAAAAAAAAAAAACGAAGGCTATGTCTTCGCCATATGAAATATGAATATTCCTATTAGATAGGAATATAAAGCACGGCACTTTGAATTTGCTATACAAAAGTTTTTTATTCCTTTTTTTTTTTTTTTAACCTTTTTTTCAAAGCATTCGATTTTATATCGAGAGAGTAGTATGAAATAAATATGTTTCATAGAAGAAACAGTATAGAGGGTTATGTCTATGTACCGACTGAATCAATGACTATTCATGATTCCATAATGGAATCAATTCCATAGAGATTCCAACTTAGAGGAATGTTATGGTTAAACTTCGTTTAAAACGCTGTGGTAGAAAGCAACGTGCGACTTATCGAATCGTTGCAATTGATGTTCGATCCCGAAGAGACGGAAGAGATCTTCAGAAAGTGGGTTTTTATGATCCGATAAAGAAGCAAACGTATTTAAACGTTCCTGCGATTATCTACTTTCTTGAACGAGGTGCTCAGCCGACAGAAACTGTTCGAGACATTTTAAAGAAATCGGAGTTTTTGAAAAAACTTTGCCCCAATCAAATCAAATTCAATTAAGGCAAAGGAGGTTATCATATATAACTTTAGTACAACTTTTCTTTATTCGGTTTATCCATGGATTAACTAAATCCGAGATCTTTTTATACTTTGTATTTTTGTATTCCTCTAGCTAAATTTTTTCTCTCTATGTAGTGCCAATCCAACACAAGTCCTTATTTTTTGAATATTAGTTCCATCGAATTTGTTATCTTTTTCCGTTGTATTCTTTTTGTCACCTTTATGTTGACAACACCGCATTGAACAAATATAATGCATCGTAATAAACAGATTTCTTTATTGACGTCCCAGAGGTTTGCTTTTTACCTTACGTTATTCAAATAACGGCTTCGTTGGATGTGCTTTACTAAAAAATTTTTGGATTGAAAAAGTAAATCATAATAACCTAAAGTATGGTCTATCAATTTTGGCATTTCTTTCTGGTTTTTCTGTTATCGTAAAATTTCTTTTATTTTTATCTGAGTTATTGCATTTTATGTTCTTAATCGATTAGAAAATGAGTTTTTATGCGTTGATTAACGCGGCTAATAATTTCTTTTCATTCTT